ATGAAGGGAATTCTCAAATTTCTACAATTCAATTAGATGCGAAATCTAGAAATATACTTTTTGTGGTTGTCGAAGATCTTTTTTGTTAGAACCCCTTCTTTTTTTTTTTTCATTTTAAAGAATTGAATTGGTTAGTCGTCCAGTAACAATAATAGCAGTAATAGATACTAAAAAGAGGAACTAATCCCATTTTTCTTCAAAATAAGATTAGTTGTTCTTGTATTAGACACAAAAAGGCTCAGGCTCTTTCTTGGTTTAATTACAAGGATCGATCTTTATATATAAATAAAATATGATGAAAAGAAAAAAAACTGAGGAATCCTAGTTTCGAGTGATCTAATACCTTTTTCTTTTCGTTCTAGATATTAGAAGAATGGAACACATTACTAAATCTACTAAGTTAAAATCAAAGTGAAGGAGTAAAGGGCATTCTAAGGTCACTCTCTTCTTTTGTTCTAAAAGAAATCAAGAATGAAAATAGAACAAATTAGATACAATAAAAAAAGGGGGGTCAACATAGATCTTTTTCCTATTTTATTCCATATGAATTCAAAGTTGCATGAAGTTAAACAACAAAGTTTTTATTCTTTCTTTTTGTTTATATATTCATAATCTATTTATTTTCTATTTCTTTGATTCGATTTCTAATAGAAATCAAATTCTATAGAATATAAAAAATATTCTAATTCGAATAGAAAGAAAAAAATGAAAATCTTTTCATTAGATTAGTTTACTCAACTCACGAGTTGATCAAGAAATCTGTTGATTTGGAATCACAGGATGGGTAGATGTCACAGATGATGAATTGATTTCGTGTCTATGAAACTATATTTTTCTTTTTGTTCGTCCGTAATAATTGATTGATGAATCAATTCTTTTCAATTGTATCTTTCAAGTGGTATTTTTTGCTTATTTTCTTCTTTTTATCTCAAAAATGGAAACTTAGGAAAGTGCTTTATAAACATATGTATAAAAAGAACATATTTCATTTAGTTTCCTTATGCCCACTATAACCAGTTATTTCGGTTTTCTACTAGCAGTTTTAACTATAACCGCAGGTCTTTTTATCAGTCTGAATAAGATACGACTTATTTGATTTGAGATTTGAAGAGGGATTTGGAATCTTGGAATATGCTAGATATTCTATAGTTCCTTATTATGTCAATTTCCAATTCTTGGTGATTGAGACTCATGGTAAATACAGATTCATATTTAAGGATAGATATTACCCTCCCTTTTTTTCCTTTCAAACAAATTCAAATGATTGAAGTTTTTCTATTTGGAATCGTGTTAGGTCTAATTCCTATTACTTTGGCTGGATTATTTGTAACTGCATATTTACAATACCGACGTGGTGATCAGTTGGATCTTTGATTAAGTAACATCTCTTTTGTTTTTTGACCTCCTTCCTATATCTTTTCATCCTAAAAAACAGGAGATCAAATTCAGACTTTAGATTAGACTGTTATGCCATTATTTCAGTCTCATTCTCAATCTAACAAGAATGGAATCACGCTCTGTAGGATTTGAACCTACGACATCGGGTTTTGGAGACCCGCGTTCTACCGAACTGAACTAAGAGCGCTTTATTTTCATCAATAATTTGATTTTATGTGATGCAAATACATCTTGGATGCATATACATACTCAATATCCATAGTTAACTATGGATATTGAGTATGTATGTCCAATTTAAATCGGTCTCAATTGATCTCTTTTTACTGCTCATATGATAACTAATAGTTCGGGATAGGGATGACAGGATTTGAACCTGTGACATTTTGTACCCAAAACAAACGCGCTACCAAGCTGCGCTACATCCCTTTGGTTTCCAGTGTCATTGTAAACAATCTTTGTCTTCTTTTCCACAATTTTCTGTTATATATATCATATATCCTGCCATTTTTTTTCTTTTTTTTTTACTTTCTCATATCCTATAATATCGAATATGAAAAAAGAAAAAAAATTCTATTTCTAATATTTCATTAAATAAAGAGAATATATAGAGTATAATAATAAAAAGAAAGATAAAAAGAAAGAAGATATATTAAATTAAATAGAATCTACATATCAAAAATATTTCTAAAAAAAATATGAAAAATAGAACAATTCTATTAATATAATCAAATTCATAAAAATAATAGAATAAGATAATATAGTTATTCTAATATTATTAGAAGAGAATATTAATATTAATAAGAATTATATTATATATATATGAAATAAAAATCATGCTCTATAAAATAAAGAAAGATATCTAATGAATCGTTGTACAATTCAATTTGATTGAATTCGGACTTCCCCCGACAAATGCAAGTGGTTATTAATAAAATAACCATTTGATCATATTCATATTCCTATATGTAATTGTGTGTTACAAATTACAAGAAAAAAAACGAAGGAGGATTATTTGAAATGCGAGATCTAAAAACATATCTCTCTGTGGCACCAGTGGCAAGTACTCTATGGTTCGGGGCTTTAGCGGGTATCTTGATAGAAATTAATCGTTTATTCCCGGATGCATTGATATTCCCCTTTTTTTCATTCTAGTTATTGGCACGGGAAGGTGTGACGAAGATTAGAGATCCAATCAAATATCTGTGATTAATTCAAATATCTGTGATTAATTCCTTCTTCTTTCATTTCTTTTTTTTTTTCTAATTAGAATAAGTTAGAAAAAAAAAGAGAAAGAAGAAAGGTGTTTTTGGTCTCAGTGAAACTCAGAATTTTTCCCTGGTTTCAATGGAATTGAATTAATAATTCGATTCCATTGCTATTAATAATAGAGTGAGACCGGAAATGGAATTGGAATGCTAGGGCAGGGGCAATAATATCATACGAGATACTTAAATGAAAAATGAAATACTGTACTGCGATTCGAAATATAGTTCGAAATCATTGTATTACTGAATTATTACTGTGCTATATAAAATGAATTGGAACAAAATCTTTCATAATTTGATTTTGAATTATCAACTTAGACTTTTTTTCGTTCCTTTTTTATTCTTCGCTTCGAATATGAAAATCGAAGAGTTAAGTGAATCAAAAAACCAAAGGAGGTTCATGGCCAAGGGTAAAGATATCCGAATAACTGTTATTTTGGAATGTACCAGTTGTGATCAAAAGAGTGTTAATAAGGAATCAACGGGTATTTCTAGATATATTACTCAAAAGAATCGACACAATACCCCTAGTCGATTGGAATTGAGAAAATTCTGTCCCTTTTGTTGCAAACATATGATTCATGCAGAGATAAAGAAATAGAGAAAATGGATCGCTTGTGTGTCACCCTTACAAGGTAGATGAAAAATGATTTCAGATAGAAGATATATTCTAAAAAGTATATATTAATATTAAATTATATATTATATATCTGTAAATTATATATATAACATTATAGAACATGAAATTATATACATATAACATTCTATAGCATATATTTCATGATATAACAAACATATATTAAAAAAAATAAGAATATAAAGAAAACAAATCCTTTTTTATACGAAATAGGATTTTGGTATAGGAATAAACAAACCATGGATAAATCTAAGCGACTCTTTCTTAAATCCAAGAAATCTTTTCGTAGGAGTTTGCCCCCGACGATCCAACCGGGGGATCGAATTGATTATAAAAACATTAGTTTACTTTCTCGATTTACTAGTCACCAAGGACAAATATTATCTAGACGCGTGAATAAATTGACCTTAAAACAACAACGATTAATTACGATTGCTATAAAACAAGCTCGTATTTTATCTTCGTTACCCTTTCTTACTGGTAAGTCGTTACCTTTTGTTAAGAATGGAAAAAAAAAATTTGAAAAAAGCAAGTCGACCAAATTTGAAAAAAGCAAGTCGACCAAATTTGAAAAAAGCAAGTCGACCAAATTTGAAAAAAGCAAGTCGACCACTAGAACTACTACTGTTTTCAAAAAAAAAAAAAGATAGAGTTACTCTTCAATTGAATTCAATTTTGAATCTAAACTCAATTGAAATGTGGATTGATATTTTGTTCGAAAACTACGACAATCCTATTGGGGTTGTTGCGTTGTAAGAAAAAAGATAATAGGTGAAGAGGAATAATTTTTTTTGAGCGCGGTTTTTTATTTATTTTGATGACTTTGTCATATGAATTCTATTTTCTTATACAAATATCTTCTATTCGACCACCTTCCCGGAGTTCAGTCTCCGGGGAATTTTTATTTTTTATGATCTCGTTGGCAATCATAAAAAGACAATTCCCTTTTAATATAGCTATTTGTGCAACTATTTTACGATTAAGAAGCAATTGCCTCTTGGACATATTATACATCAAATTACTATAAATATAGTATATTTTTGGTTTCTTCTGGCCAATTATTGCATTTATTCGACTGATCCACAAACTGCGAAAATCCCTTTTTTTCCTATCTCTATCCCGATGAGCCGAAACCAAAGCTTTTATTTTCTGTTGTGAAATAGTTCGAGTAAGTTTTGAATGAGCTCCTCGAAAACTTGATGTAAATAAACGAATTTTTGTCCTCCGTTTTCGAGCGATATATCCTCGTTTAATTCTGGTCATTGAATAAATGAGACTTTGATGAATAACTATTTGATTTTTTTCTTTCAGTTATTATTTTATCCTTCCTAGTCTAGTAATAACAAAAATGGATTCTTCCAATGTATAAAAGAAAAATTCCAATGGCTTTTGCTACTATAACCTTCCCAACCACGATTTTTTTCTTTTTTTTCTAAGCATTTAACCTCGAAATAATAAATTGTATACTAGGTATTTAAAAAAAGATAGTAAATTAAATAGAAAAAGAAATGGCGGGTTCCATCGTTTCTATGATTACTTTTTAAACGGTGAGGTCCTCTCTATACACCGGAGCCCCTTCCTTCATTGAATCTTGATTGAATCAATGTTATTGTTAACTTGTACAGTTCACACTCATGGGCTCTACCCATGAAATATCTAGTAATAGGTCTTTCACAACGAAATCTAGCTATACAGTAACGGTATTTAAGTATGAAGATTAGCTGGATAGTTGACCCTCTTAGTCCGTTCTTGCAAGATTTAGGGCATAATTTTCGTTTCTTTGAAATAGGATTTTTCCCGCTTAATGGATAACCATTTGTTACCAATGGGAAAGTCTTTTTCATCTTAAATTGCAAATTAAGGTGATTCGGTTTGCACCAATCGAAACCATAAATTTTATACACAATAGAATTATATATAGAATCATATAATTCTTACTAATAGAATAGATTTTTGTTTAAGTTAAGATAGTGTGTGTGAATGGAAGAATTCCATTCAAACTATCTGAAACAATCACCGATACCGGAAAGATTTCTTTTTTTTTTTAGTCTATGATCTAAACGAGTCGCACATACACCCTAGTACATGTTCCTCGGCGCTGAGGGCATCCCCGAAGAGCAGGAGATTTTGTGACATTTCGGATTGGCTGTCTTGTGTTTCTAATAAGTTGTTTTATAGTTGGCATGGTGAGTCATATATATAATGAGCTGGTTTAGATCAATCCTAACCCGATAGTTAGGAATTATTTAGATTCTCTTAAATATGGTTGGTAAGAAGATCCATATAAGTAATAATAATAATAATATAATAATAATAATATACAAAAGGAAACTCCAGATATTTGAGATCTTTCTCTTTGAATGAGATCTCAATTCCAGCGATGGTTTCATTAGATTAGATATCTTACAATTAGGGATCGAACGACAGATATCTTTTGATACACTTTTTTTTGTGTTATTGGAGAACCGATTATTCCCTTTAGGGATCGAACGACAGATATCTTTTTTCCTTTCGGAAGCAGACAGATAAGATCTGGGGGGCAATCTTTATCTTCTAAAGCCCAACCAACCTATTGATATCGGAAGAATATTTTGAGTCTTCCAATCTATCATTGCTAGGTCCAATGAAATTCATATAGAGGTTTTTTTGTTCGATTGTTAATACGAAAAATAAATAAGGATTGTTATTACAATGTTAATACGAAAAATAAATAAGGATTGTTATTACAAAGAGTACTACATTCTTTGAGATAGCGATTGCTTGTTGAACTCTGTGAAAATGAAACCTCAATTCGTATTTTTATGAGGAATGCCCTCGGCTCACAGTTTTTATTCACAAAGATTCATTCCGATACCATATCAACAATTCCGTGGGCTTGGGCTTCTTCTGCTGACATATAACGATCCCTTTCCATGTCTTTGGATATCTGCCATGGAGGTTTGCCTGTTCTTTGTTCATAAATCTTTATCATATTTTCGCGCATTATCATTAATTCACCTGCTTCTAGCATACATTCTGCTGTTTGTCCATCATAAAAAGAACTAGCAGGTTGATGGATCATTACCCTGAGAATATAAAATAATAGTAGGGCTTTCTACTAATTTTGGATCATAAGGAAGGTATATAAATAAGAAAAAACTAAGAAAGAGTAAATTAGAAGCCGTACAGGCAGGCATCTTTTTTTTTTTCTTTTTTATATAGCATACGGCTCTACAATAAATATGAAATCGATTTTGACCTTCACGATCAATATGAAATCCCTTCACGATCAATATGAAATCCCTGCACGATCAATATGAAATCGATTTTGACCTTCCGTCGAAGAAATAGAAAACATTAAAATATACCAGGTCTATCAGACCCAGATCAGTAAATAATCCAATAATCACCCCTTATTTTTTGTTATTTTTTGTTTCAGAACATTTTGAAAAGATTTTGATGATTCCGTTGCTCTCTTATTTTTTTCTCTTGTTTCGTCTAGTCTGTTATTCAGCAATCCAAAAAGTTTCTTATTTTTTCAAATAGTTAAAAACAAAAAAAGATTCTTTTTTTTTTTGAATTTTTTCAAAATATAAATCATAACATAAATATTGTTCAAAGTGAAAAGTTTTCTGGTGTGAAAATTGGTTTTCTGGTGTGAAAATTGAAAACAAAAAAAGATTGTGACACTAAAATAGGCTCCTGATAGATCAGATAAAATTTAAAATTGTAAATATCCCTTTTTCATACTACTCTTTCGATATATAATCTAATGGTTTTGAAAAAAAAATCATTTTTGCATATCGAACTTGAAGTGCCATGCTTTTGTTACTTAATATTGGCGTAGGCATAGTCTTCTTTTTTTTTTCTAGAAATAAAAATCATTTGCGCCAAGCGTGAGGGAATGCTAGACGTTTTGTAATTACTCCTCCTACCAAAAGAAGAGATCCCATTGAAGCGGCTAATCCTACGCACACTGTTTGTACTTCTGCTTCTACAAATTGCATAGCATCAAAAATAGCCATTCCGGATATTACCGCTCCGCCCGGAGAATTTATAAACAGATATAAATCTCTGGTCTTGTCCTCTAGACTGAGATATACCATGAGACCAACAAGTTGATTGGAGATTTCACTGTTTACTTCTTGACCTAAAAAAAGTAGTCTTTCTTGATAAAGTCGATTGTATAAGTCAATCCAAGATGCATCCTCCTCTCCAGGA